AAAAACAACAAAAACTAAAGCAAACATATAATAACGGATTCTAAATTGTAACCAAGCATCACCCATTGGTTCTATGCCTGATTCATAACTAGAAAGTTTTTCTGGTCCTTTTCTAATCGGGGCTAAACCTCCAGAAATGAAAAATGCCAAAATAGGAATAAAACTTGCTATTATGAGTAATGCCCAAAAAATATCATATTCGTAAAGCAGAAACATAGGCGTACTCCTATGAATTTTTCAAATATACTGTATTAGTTATTAGTCGATTTCCATTTGAGTCGATTCGAATTGGAATTGATTGTCAAGTCATTCATAACTGTTTAGTCAAAGCAACAATTCCTTTTGATTGTGAATCGTTTAGTTTTGTTTGTTTCCTGTGGTACATGTTTCGTTTCAAGATTCAGCGGCTCTAACTATATTTACATCATATTTCTTTTATACTTCGATTTTTTGTATAAGTCTAATTGTATAAATATCAGATTAATCAGAAATATAAGAATAAGATGAAAGTTTCAAATAAAGAATCTTCAAGATTCAAAGAAATAATATGAAAATAAAAAGAAAATTCAAAAGAAAATCAATAAAAGAAATCAATAAAATAAAGAATATTCAAGTATAATCTTATTGAAGTCTAATATTCAATATATACTATTAACTAAATAGAAATTCTTAAATAAATATTCAATATATAAATTCTTCAAATCTTAAATATATAAATCTAAATTATTAAATATATAAATAGAATTCGAATATCTAATACTATCTAATATTCCATTTAAGTATAATCCAATTAGAAAAATGAAAATGAGCTTATAAAAAGAAAATCTTTCCAATAAATAAATAAATAAAAAAAAAAAGAATAAATAGAATTCTTCATTATTGGAATGAATAATATTAATGAATTCTAATATAGAAATTAGATGAATATTAAGAAATTCGATAAATTACTTCTAAGATTCTAATATATAATAGATTAGTAATAGATGAAAATATATAATATTAGAATCTATTCTAATAGAATATAAATCGAATTCTTTTTTCTTTTTCATTATGAATTAATGAAAAAGAAAAGTGAAAAAGAAAAAAAAAATATAAAAAAATATAGAAAAAGAATTTTCTAAATATTTATCGGTATATTTATATTCTTAGATTCTAATTCTTAGATTAGAGGAGTATAGGGCTATACGGACTCGAACCGTAGACCTTCTCGGTAAAACAGATCAAACTTCTTATTATCAAAATGATTCGAACTGTTTCAAAGGCCCAACATGCATTTTTTTGAATTGTGCATTGGGCTCTTTCATTAACTTATATAAATATAAGTTAGTCTACCATCTTTTTTCTTGAAAGAAAGATAAGTAGATGGTTCCACGTGCTCTTATTTATGATTTTTATTCCCATCCAGGAGCACTACCAAAGTTTTTCAAATAAGGATTATTCTGACGTAGGTCTTATTTTGGCTTAGATCAACCTAACCTAAGTTAAATGGAGTCTCTATCGTCCTGCTTCTGTTTAAAGAATAAAATTGAAATCAAATTGAAAGAATAAAATATGAAACTTCATACACCTTAAAGTTCATAGGTTAAGGATGAAAAGAGAATTTTTTAGGATCTTATATTCCTTATGGCCTATCATTGAATAAACTCAGTATTGACCTTATCAATATCAATATATCAAATCAATGATGTGTTCCATTTGGCGCCTAATCTACTAATATAAATAAGCGTCCGAAGAGGATCGAATCATTTGTTTTTTTTTTTATTTTGTCAGGCTATTTTTCTCTTGCTTTGTTCTCTAAAAGTCATGGAGTAAGACATTGATTTATCAATATGATAGACTCCTCTGAAAAACATTGGCGCACGTGTAAACGAGGTGCTCTACCTAACTGAGCTATAGCCCTTGTACTTGTGATACATATTCTATCATGTAGATAATTTCTTGTCAAGATAAAGAAAGAGAAATATTAGATGATATTATATCTCTTTGATATCTTTGATTGGTATTGCTTATAATTCAGATTACATTTATAATCGATCGATGTTATGAGTACCTTTTTTTTCTCTTCGTAAAGAACCTACTTAACTCAGTGGTTAGAGTATTGCTTTCATACGGCAGGAGTCATTGGTTCAAATCCAATAGTAGGTAGAACTTATTAGATAGTAGAGTCCGTGGAATATAATAAGTTTTTGTCTATTTTTATTTTCTTTATTTTTTATTTTATCTTTTTTTTTTTTTCTTTTTCCATCCTCATTTTTGAATTGTCAATTTTTTCGTTGCATCATAATATGATTTGACTTTAAGACTTGATTTTATTGGATTTTCTTCAATCGGCAGAATCAAAAGAGGGTGTATAAAAAGAAGTTCTGTATCAAACTTTTTATGATAGAACTTCTTTATTTTTCGTATCTGATTATAGGGACGCATCAACTATTTATGAAATCGCATTGATAGCTTCTACTCGTGTCCTAGCTCGTTTGAGAGCTAGGTTTGCCTCAATTGT